TTCGTTCCAGAAAAGTTCCAGAAGATGATAATGGTAAGCAAGAAGATTGTTTACGAAGAACCACCAAGAAAAATTCATATTCTGATACATAAGAATTATATAAGAATCGAAATAGTCTTTTATTTTCTTTTTTAAAAAGAAAAATGGATTTCATTGAAGTAATAAAACTATTCCAATTTGAATAGTAGTTGAGAAAGAATCGCAATAAATGCAAAGACGGAACATCTTGGATACGGTATTGAAGGAGTTGCACCAAGATTTCCAAATGTATAGGATAGGGTATTTCTATATGTGAAAGATAATCCAAATGCAAAAATTTGTCTTCTAAAAAGGGAAATATTGAATGAATAGAGCGTAAATTCTGAAACTTTGGTATTTCTTTTTCTTTTGGACAAGAAAATTCTCGTAGCGAGAATGGAATTTCTACAACAATCGAAAACCCCTCAGGTAGAATCTGAGAATAAAACTCAGAATAAAAACTAATTTTGTAATCCAACAATCGATCTTGGTTAGGATGATTAACCGAGTTAATCCAAAAATTCTGCTGATACATTCGAGTAATTAAACGTTTCACAAGTAGTGAACTAAATTTCTTGTTATTACAACTAACAATTTCCACAGGTTCGGAATCATTTAATCCATAATCATGAGCAAATGCATAAATATACTCCTGAAAGAGAAGTGGGTAGACAAAGTATTGTTGACGAGATTTATGTTTTTTTGGATACCCTTCGAATTTTTCCATTTGTATTTCGACTTGAATCAGAGAGAAGAAGCATTTCTCGGTTTATCAAATGATGATACATAGTGCAATATGGTCAGAACAGGGTGTTGGATTTTTTAATACAAACCCTGGAAAGAAAGGGAGTCTAATCCACAGATCTTTTTCCGCTCCTTTTCTACACAATTAGTTTATGTTTGTTCTAAATTACAAAAGAGAACAGAATAAATTTTTTATTTTTGCAGGCCAATTGCTCTTTTGACTTTGGAATGGAGCCCCTTTATCAATATACTGCTTCTTTTACACATTCAATCCATAATCAAGAATAATTAGGATTTCTAAAAAAAAAAAGAAAAAAAAAGGGTCCACTCATAGGAAAACCCAACCTTTCCCCGCATACGGCACTAATCTATTTTTAACGTCTAATTAGAGCGGGGAATTATTCCAATTAGGAAGTTAAGCTCGTTGCTTTTTATTTTACCAGAATTGGAGCTAGGCTCTATCCATTTATTCAGTAGACCCAGAAAATCGTAATTTTTATTCGATTCAAAAAAATAAATTGATTTTATTACGACATGCTATTTTTTCCATTCATTACCCTTGAGGATCAGTCGTGGTCTTATAGACTCTACCAAGAGTCTGGACGAATTTGTTGCTCCATCCAAATGTGTAAAAGATCATAGTCGCACTTAAAAGCCGAGTACTCTACCATTGAGTTAGCAACCCAGATAAAAAAAGGTCTTAGATACGATCAAAATCAAAAAATCAATGGAATTACACCGGGCGTTTCTGTCAAAACATTGAACTAGCAAGACATCAAAAGAAAGATTTTAGTGACCATGAAAAAAACTCAAATGGCAAAATGAACAGGTCTGGTTAAAGTCCACTAAGGTTAGAGCGACTTGAATCACGATGGCAAAATGCTCCTTCTTTTAGCGATTTTTAGTTTAAAGAAAATAAAATATTGTATGAAAATACATGCAAGAGAGACACCCTTATCATTTGAGCGAAGTGTAGGCAGAAAAATTGAATATGGAGTGAGGATTAAAGAGACCTATCTATCTATCTACAAATTCTATTTGTTCAATAGACCTTTGTCAATGGAAATAGAATGGTAAGAAAAAAAATTAGATAGAAAAAGTAAATAAAATAGGGGCTTATGTTGGATTGGCACGACATAAATGACTAAGAAAGAGGTAAATTGTGTCTAAATAATTAGAGAACGAGTAATACTAGTGATCTTCTCCTACTTTTTTATTCATTTAGTTCTTCAATTCACTCAAAATTATTTCTTTTTCTTTAAATAATTCTGCCTTCCTTAAAATATCATAAACAGTTCTTGTCGGTTGAGCACCCTTTTCAAGGAAATACAGAATAGCTGGAACATTTAAACAAGTTTGATTCTTTATCGGATCATAAAAACCTACTTTTCGAAGATCTCTTCCTTCTCTTCGAGATCGAACATCAATTGCAACGATTCGATAGACAGCTTATTGGGATAGATGTAGATAAACAACGCCCCCCCCTAGAAACGTATAGGAGGTTTTCTCCTCATACGGCTCGAGAAAATGATTCGAATTTCTGGCTATAATAATAGAAAAAAGACTATTACGTGCATTAATTTCCTTACAGAAAAAACAAATTTCATTTATACTCATGACTCAAGTTGTCTAATTTTGACTGACATACTTCAAAGGCTAAATCCTTCGAAAATTTTTGAGTCGTCTCTAAACTCTTTTCGTTGTCTCATTTCGAACGAATTGATTTTTATTCCTTATTCTGATCAAATTCTGTTGTTGAGACAATTGAAAATTGTGTTTACTTGTTCTGGAATCCTTTATCTTTGATTTGTGAAATCCTTGGGTTTAGACATTACTTCGGGAATTCCTATTCTTTTTTCTTTCAAATAGAGTAGCAACATACCCTTTTTTCTTATTTCCTTCGATAATCTCCCTCTTCTATAGAAATCAAATAAGGAGGATTTATTCTGATATACTTTTAATTGAAAGAGTTCCCTATCTTCCAAAACGGGGCTTTCTTCTTATTTTAACCTTTCTATTTCTATAATTAAGGATAGACTGACAAAGTTGGCCTAATTTATTAGTTTTCACTAACCCTAGATCCTTTCCCTTGATAAAAAATAAATTCTATCCTCTCGAGCTCCATTGTGTACTATAATTACTTAAAAATAAACAACCCAACGCAAATTTGGTTCGGGACGAATAGAACAGACTATGTCGAGCCAAGAGCATTTTAATTACTATAGAAAATGGTGGATAGCAAAATCCACAATCGATCATGTCCTTCAAGTCGCACGTTGCTTTCTACCACATCGTTTTAAACGAAGTTTTACCATAACAAACATTCCTCTTTTCATTGCAAAGTGGTATAGAGAATTAATCCAATATGGATGGAATCATGAATAGTCATTGGTTTAGTTTTGTGTATACTAATTAAAACTTGCTATCTATGGAACAATATGGATAAAATAAAGTTAAGTATTTATCGGGGAAGCCCCCACAAAGATCCGATTTATTTAAACCCATATTCTATCATATGAATGAAATATAGTTCAAAAAAGACGACTAAACAGGTTTGTTTAAGACTTATTTATTATTAAATTTCCATTCTCAACGGATGGCTCGCGATCATAAATTTTAAAGTGTAGAAGAGAAGAATCAACTCTTCCCCAATAAATAAACTATCAACCTCCAAAAAAGTTTAATTAAATTAATTACTATATTAGAATTAGATTAGCAATATATTTTTTACATAACAAAAAAAATTAACTATATAACTAAATAACTAAAAAAAAAGTTTTCGAATGAAAAGATTGAAAGTTTTTGGTAGTTATATAATTCTCGTACTTCCATACTTCTTCGACTCGAATACAAAAAAAAGTAATAAAAAAATATGACTAAGTAAATAGAGTAGGCATATCCTGAATGTGCCCGATAGACACAATTTTTTCATAAAATAAAATAAAGATATTCAATTTGACTAGACTTAAGACTTGATTATGTTTTCTGAAAAAGAAAATGAATGCTTAGAAATGCATCTAATCTAAGAGTTCATAAGATATCATTATTCTCTTTAATAAACTTTTGTCTCATGTAGAGTACTATCCAAAACAATCTGGGACGGAAGGGTTCGAACCTCCGAGTAACGGGATCAAAACCCGCTGCCTTACCACTTGGCCACGCCCCATTTCGGGTTTTATGCGACACTAATAAACAGTATTATGTTTATTTGTTATTCGTCAATCCCATTTCAATTACATAAAAAATGAGGGATATTCTCTTGCTAGTATTCTAGACATGCAGATAATATAGAATCAAAAAAATGCATTGATCATTACATGGAATTCTATTAAGATATTATATGAAAGTCGAATTTATTCCACTCTCATTTGAGAGTGCAAATACAAGGAGGTATTTTGTGTTTGGGAAAGTCCGAAGAAAAAAGATTTCGAATCTGCCTTTTACTTATTTCCCTTAGAAAAATAACTCAATCAAAATCCAATTATTTACTCTACAAGAATGAAATGCTTGTTATGCCTAATATACTTAGTTTAACCTGTATCTGTTTTAATTCTATTCTTTATCCGACTACTAGTTTTTTCTTTGCCAAATTGCCCGAAGCTTATGCTATTTTCAACCCAATCGTGGATGTTATGCCTGTCATACCTCTATTCTTTTTTCTATTAGCCTTTGTTTGGCAAGCTGCTGTAAGTTTTCGATGAAATCTTTAGTACTCTGCCTGCTAAATAAAATTATGTATTAATTCCAAAAAATTAAAAAATGGGTAAAAGTGAAGAACTTTTCTATTTTTATATTTATATTATGAACCTTCGATTCTAAAATGAAAATTCTTCCACATTGAATAGATAGCTGCAGCAATAAATTTGGATCAGCCTTTCTACCCTTCTGCACTTACGTTGAGCAGGTACCTACACAATACCTAACCCTATTTTGATATTGATAAGAGTGCTTATTATAAATGAATTCTTGCAATTTTTTTCAAGAATGCATTTTTGCATTTTTAGGTATCAAAATAAACAAAATCTATCCTAGTGGATACGTGTGGTAAGGAAAAACAGGTAATCTATTCCTTAAAAAAAAATCTTGGAGATTATGTAATGCTTACTCTCAAACTTTTTGTTTATACAGTAGTGATATTCTTTGTTTCCCTCTTTATCTTTGGATTCTTATCTAATGACCCAGGACGGAATCCTGGGCGCGAGGAGTAAAAATTCCATTTTTTTTTATTTTTTCTTACAAATTGGATTTGTTTCGTACATTTATCTATGAGAAAATCCGGGGGTCAGAATTCTTTCCAATTCGAAAGTCCCAAATGATCCGAGGGAGCGGAAAGAGAGGGATTCGAACCCTCGGTACAAAAAAATTGTACAACGGATTAGCAATCCGCCGCTTTAGTCCACTCAGCCATCTCTCCCCGTTCCAAATCCAAAGGTTTCCGTGATATGATAGAGACAAGAAATAATGATTGCAAAAAACCTTTTTTTTTCTTTCAAAAGGATATAAAAATTATATTGCCAATTCCATTTTAGTTATATTCTTTTTTCTTAATGTTAATAAAAAAAGAAGAAAATTGTTGTTTTTTCTTTCTAAAAATTGATATTGGCCGAGAGAAAATCAGATAGATTTTATCTTTAGCGGGCATTTCTCTATAGGGCTTGTTATAATAAAACAAGCAGGTTATATAAAAAAGAAAAAACGCTTTTTTTTGTCGATTATTTATTAAGAAAGCAAAAAGGGTTCTTATTAAACCCAACATAAAATTGGAAAGAACCATAAAGTAAGTAGATCTGACTCCTTGAATGCTGCCTCTATCCGCTATTCTGATATATAAATTCGATGTAGATGAAATTGTATAAGCGAATTTTTTGTATTTCCTTAGACTTAGACCGTGCAAGACAAGAATTTTTTGTTATTTACGATTTCATATTCTTGTTACTAGATGTTCTATAGGAATAAGAAGAAATCGCAACTCCTTTCCGCTACACATAAAAATGGATTTCGAAAATCCATTTTTTTTTAAGAATCCTCTATTTTTGCTCTTCCACCCATGAAATAGACAGAAAATGAGAATAGAGGGGTTACTTTTATTTTCATTTTTCCCTTAAAAGATAGGCTTTTAAAGTAGGGGTCATGGAATAATGCTGAATTGAAATGTTGATTTCTATAGTATAAAGTATAAGAAAAACAAACCGAATCAAATTCATGAATTTACCACGACCTCGGTTGTGACTCCATAGATAAAAATAAAAAATTTCTATCTTCGAGACCATTTAAAAAGGGCATTGAACGATAAACAAATCGTCCACAGATAAGAAAACTATCATATGCCTTGGAAGTGACAGGGGGTGCTCGGAAATGGTTGAAGTAATTGAATAGGAGGATCACTATGACTATAGCCCTTGGTAGAGTTCCTAAAGAAGAAAATGATCTATTTGATACTATGGATGACTGGTTACGAAGGGACCGATTCGTTTTTGTAGGATGGTCCGGCCTATTGCTCTTTCCTTGTGCTTATTTCGCTTTAGGGGGTTGGTTTACAGGGACAACTTTTGTAACTTCTTGGTATACCCATGGATTGGCTAGTTCCTATTTGGAAGGTTGTAATTTCTTAACCGCAGCAGTTTCTACCCCTGCCAATAGTTTAGCACACTCTTTGTTGCTACTATGGGGGCCGGAAGCACAAGGAGATTTTACTCGTTGGTGTCAATTAGGCGGTCTATGGACTTTTGTAGCTCTCCACGGGGCTTTTGCACTAATAGGTTTCATGTTACGCCAATTTGAACTTGCTCGGTCTGTTCAATTGCGTCCTTATAATGCAATCTCATTCTCTGGTCCAATTGCTGTTTTTGTTTCTGTATTCCTTATTTATCCACTGGGGCAATCCGGTTGGTTCTTTGCGCCGAGTTTTGGGGTAGCAGCAATATTTCGATTCATCCTTTTCTTCCAAGGATTTCATAATTGGACGTTGAACCCATTTCATATGATGGGAGTTGCCGGAGTATTAGGTGCGGCTCTGCTATGCGCTATTCATGGAGCGACTGTAGAAAACACTCTATTTGAGGACGGTGATGGTGCAAATACCTTCCGCGCTTTTAACCCAACTCAAGCTGAAGAAACTTATTCAATGGTTACTGCTAACCGCTTTTGGTCCCAAATCTTTGGTGTTGCTTTTTCCAATAAACGTTGGTTACATTTCTTTATGCTATTTGTACCCGTCACCGGTTTATGGATGAGTGCTATTGGCGTAGTTGGCCTGGCTCTGAACTTACGTGCCTATGACTTTGTTTCCCAGGAAATCCGTGCAGCGGAAGATCCTGAATTTGAGACTTTCTACACCAAAAATATTCTTTTAAACGAGGGTATTCGTGCTTGGATGGCAGCTCAGGATCAGCCTCATGAAAATCTTATATTCCCTGAGGAGGTTCTACCACGTGGAAACGCTCTTTAATGGAACTTTCGTTTTAGCTGGTCGTGACCAAGAAACCACCGGCTTTGCTTGGTGGGCTGGGAATGCCAGACTTATCAATTTGTCCGGTAAGCTACTTGGAGCTCACGTAGCCCATGCCGGATTAATCGTATTCTGGGCCGGAGCAATGAACCTCTTTGAAGTGGCTCATTTCGTACCAGAAAAGCCCATGTATGAACAAGGGTTAATTTTACTTCCACACTTAGCTACTCTAGGTTGGGGAGTAGGGCCAGGGGGAGAAGTTCTAGATACTTTTCCGTACTTTGTATCTGGAGTACTTCACCTAATTTCCTCCGCAGTCTTAGGTTTCGGTGGCATTTATCACGCACTTCTGGGACCCGAGACTCTTGAAGAATCTTTTCCATTTTTTGGTTATGTATGGAAAGATAGAAATAAAATGACTACAATTTTGGGTATTCACCTAATTTTGTTAGGTCTAGGTGCTTTTCTTCTAGTACTCAAGGCTCTTTATTTTGGCGGTGTATATGATACCTGGGCCCCTGGGGGGGGAGATGTAAGAAAAATTACCAATTTGACCCTTAGCCCCAGTGTTATATTTGGTTATTTACTAAAATCTCCTTTTGGGGGAGAAGGGTGGATTGTTAGTGTGGATGATTTAGAAGATATAATTGGTGGGCATGTCTGGTTGGGCTTCATTTGTGTATTTGGCGGAATTTGGCATATCTTAACCAAACCCTTCGCATGGGCCCGCCGTGCATTTGTATGGTCTGGAGAAGCTTACTTGTCTTATAGTTTAGCTGCTTTATCTCTCTTTGGTTTTATCGCTTGTTGTTTTGTATGGTTCAATAATACGGCTTATCCGAGTGAGTTTTATGGACCCACCGGGCCAGAAGCTTCTCAAGCTCAAGCATTTACTTTTCTAGTTAGAGACCAGCGTCTTGGAGCTAATGTCGGATCCGCTCAAGGACCCACAGGTTTAGGTAAATATCTAATGCGTTCCCCAACTGGGGAGGTTATCTTTGGAGGGGAAACTATGCGTTTTTGGGACCTTCGCGCTCCATGGTTAGAACCTCTAAGGGGCCCCAACGGTTTGGACTTGAGTAGGTTGAAAAAGGACATACAACCTTGGCAAGAACGACGCTCAGCAGAATATATGACCCACGCTCCTTTAGGCTCTTTAAATTCTGTAGGTGGCGTAGCTACCGAGATAAATGCAGTTAATTATGTCTCTCCTAGAAGTTGGTTATCGACTTCTCATTTTGTTCTAGGATTCTTCTTTTTTGTGGGCCATTTGTGGCATGCAGGAAGAGCCCGAGCTGCTGCTGCAGGTTTTGAAAAGGGGATCGATCGTGATTTGGAACCTGTTCTTTACATGAACCCTCTTAACTAAGATTTTCTTATTTATACCTGTTCTAATGTTTTTTTTTCTGTTCTGGCTCGGTTATTCCATCTAGCCGAGCCATTCATTGCTTTTTATGAAAGAAAGATAAGGGACAGAATAAAGAAAAAAAAAAAAAAAAAAAATTAAAGAAACAAACATATTCAATAAGCAAAAGGAGAGAGAGGGATTCGAACCCTCGATAGTTCTTAGAACTATACCGGTTTTCAAGACCGGAGCTATCAACCACTCAGCCATCTCTCCACAGCCTAATCCCTATTTTACTCCTACAAATAGAACATAGCCATATAAAAAGATCTACTAACCTCTAGAAAGATCTCAGATGCAAGTCCCTTTTCGACATATCTCTGTATACTGTATACTGTATACACGGATACATGATCCTATATACCCGCTTGTGAAATTTGTGAAATAAAGACTAAATCCCCTCTCCGCACCCCCATATCCAAATAAAAAAAAGTGGTAAGTAAAAATAAGTAAAAATAATTTTTAATTAAAGAAAAGAATCAATGGATTCATGATTAAACCCCTCCTACTTCTTGTATTTTTTTACAATTTTGATTAAGTGAGGGATCAAATATGTAGTCAACTTTATTTGATGGTAGCTTGGAGGATTAGAAATATGACTATTGCTTTCCAATTAGCTGTTTTTGCATTAATTGCGACTTCCTCAGTCTTAGTAATTAGTGTACCCCTTGTATTTGCTTCTCCTGATGGTTGGTCAAATAATAAAAACGTTGTATTTTCCGGTACATCATTATGGATTGGGCTAGTCTTTCTCGTAGCTATTCTGAATTCTCTCATTTCTTAAATTTGTTTAGTAGCCAGGTACAAAATAAATAAAAAGGGCATTTCTTCGAAAACATTCGAATAGTGAGAGTGAGACGCATTAAAATTAAAACGCAATTTGCGTTCCGAATTGCTACCTCTTCTCTTTCAGTATTATGAAATTCCATTCCCATTAGAATATTCATTTTATAATATTCATTGACAGACAATAAAAAAAGGAAAAGTCTAATATAATAGAAAATGAAACGAAACGGTCGACCCAGACATAGACGGTCGACCCAAGCGGATATACGCTATAAAATATATAGCGTAGCGAGCGTAGTTCAATGGTAAAACATCTCCTTGCCAAGGAGAAGATACGGGTTCGATTCCCGCCGCTCGCCCCCTTAATTTAGTAAAGTACTACGATAAAAAGTTTAGTCTAGTTGACTGTTTAACTACTTATATTCACTTAAGTATTTAAGTAGGTGTTAGTCTAGTACCGTATCCCTTCCTATCTTATCCTTCCTTTGCATCCCACTCAAAAAAGGACGCTACGGAGCCGGAAAGGGCTCCATAAATCGGGTATTCACTGAGACAAAGAACTCGCAAACTTCTTTTAAAGGGAAGGGAGAAGTATACTGTGCCTTTACTTTCATTTTTCTTTTACGCAGAGTCGGGAGTAGCCTTGCGCGTTCTGGGGGCAAGTGCCTTCGCAAACTGCTCAATTTTTCCCTCTAGGTCCGGGAACTAATGAATAAAAAAGTTGGATACCACCCAAACCTCTACCATCTCTAGAGAAATAGAAGAGTCCTTTTATACAGACTGCTAAGTGCGGAGACGGGAATCGAACCCGTGACCTCAAGGTTATGAGCCTCGTGAGCTACCAAACTGCTCTACTCCGCTCTAGAGTACCAAAAACTGGTTGACAAAGAAGGTTGAATACAGGCCTTTACCATGTCTAGACAAAAAGAATACTCCTTTTATTTTTATAGAGATAAAGAATGGAGCGGGTAGCGGGAATCGAACCCGCATCGTTAGCTTGGAAGGCTAGGGGTTATAGTCGACGCTGGTTTATTATTTTTAACGTCTCTAATTCAAAACCGAACATGAAATTTTGATTTCATTCGGCTCCTTTATGGATATTCTCACCACTTAACATCTATGTCAGCTTTTCTATTTGAATGGAACCAAAGCTCTCTGCTTTCTAGATGATCCTTATAGAGTATGAAATAGAACTTCGATCTAAATCCATCTAATCTACTTACTTCGTTCCCTAATTTCATTCAAGAGATCCTCAAGGAAAAGAATTTGGTTTCCACCGAGCTGAAACAATATGCTGATGGTTCTAGTAAACCAAAACTATCATTTTTTAGCTATTTGGCCTCCTTATTCCTTTTTTAACAAAAGAAGATTTAGTTACGATTGGAAATAAACTTTTTAGTATCTTCATCCATAGATCCTTTACTCATATTTTTAAAATGGGAATAATTACTCCAATGCAAAATTATGCTTCGCGACTCTGTACTCCTAATCTAATTTGTATTTTGGATGCAATTTCAATTAGTCTTTGGATACAAATCGCGAGAATTTATATTCTTCCTCAATATGCTATTGAGAGGAAAAGGATTAAATCCTTTATAAGAACTAAAGTTTTCATCGGAATATAAAAAACTTAAAGATGCCTTTAAGTATCTCATTTCAAATTCCGTTATTAATAGAACGAATCACACTTTTACCACTAAACTATACCCGCTACATGTAGATTATGATATAAATAGTACCCTTTGTCAAGGATATCCATTGGATGGAGAAGGAGGCTAATTCCCCCTTATTGAATCAGATGGAGAAGGTTCATGACACTGCGCGGTTGGTACTTCTATTTCGATCGCTGGCCTTTACTTTAGGATTTAGATAACCACTCTCGTCTGTAAAATACATTCCATCTCTTCTTAACCATGCCAATAGCGCCTGAACCAAATGTATGTATTTCGATTAGGATCCTAGTGTACGGTTATAACTACAATGATCATTATTTACTTTGCGAGGACGTAAGTGTGCCAGACTGCTGTACGGAATACTTTTATTATTCCTACAATATACACTAGGGGATAAGACTGTCCCTATAAATTCCTTTTTCCTTTTCTTTTTTATTAAATTCTAAACAAAAAAATTATGGAAGATGTTTCCTTCCCCCACTTATCATTAAGTACGAGTCGTAGAGAAAGAGTGAGATGCTTTTTTAAAATTCATCAGACTTTCCTTCCCTATAGCTTGAGAGAAGTAAGAAACAAAGAGTCATCAGTTAAAGAAAAAACGGACAGGTCTCCCCATTTACCACTTTCCTTTCTCTCTCCTTTTTTCCACTCACTCAATTCTATTTTATTAGATTCTTGTTTAAAAGAATCAAAATAGAACTAAGAACGCATAAAAAAAGAACATAGAGGATCAAAGCCATTACCAAATGTTCCTTCCACGAATCATATTGGGTAATTTAATTATTAGGGTTCCAGAATCCGTCTATTTTACTAGTCTTCGGAAACAGAAAACCCCGAACCAGGAAGAGTTAAGTTATGTAGGGTATGGTTTTTTTTATTGTGTCCACTCTTTCTTCACGTATTTTATTATATAAAAAAAACCTCTACTTTAGTTTTGTGCAAGTTATAAGAGAGAATATTAAATATTTTCTTATTTCTTATTTTTCTTAATATTTTGAGTTCGCAAGATTTTGAACCTCGCCATGACTAAACTTCTATATTTCTATATATCGATATATACATATATAATTTCTACATAATATCTCTCTCTATCTATACATATAATATGTACATTATGCAGTAGACCCATAATGGGAAATCAAAGTGTCAAATTTTTGAATTAAATAAAAAGCCCTTTTAACTCAGTGGTAGAGTAATGCCATGGTAAGGCATAAGTCATCGGTTCAAATCCGATAAAGGGCTTTTAAAATAAAAGTAGTGGTAGAATAATGCTGTGCTAAGACGTAAGTCATCGGTTCGAATCTTCTGGAATACTTTTCTACTAAAATTCATTCACTTTTTTCTTTGTTTTTGAAACTTTCTCCATTTTTTATATTATAGAATTTTATGACTTAGTGCAGGATACATGCATTTTTGTTCTGAACACTAAATAAAGCACCAAGTGTAAATTGCAAAAAAGAAATGAAATTGGACTCTTTTTCATCTTAGATCAATCAAATAACTACCTGTATTGAACTAATATGGATATAGAATTCCTATTTAGTAATCCATTCTTATTCTATACCCTTTAAATGAATTTCCCTAATAAAGTGGGGGATGATCCATGAATTAATCTAATCATCAACTAAAAAAACTCCTAGATGAAAACATAACAGAAAAGTAGGAAAAACTCTTTACTTTGGATCTAGTTATACTTTTCGAGTATATTGACAATTCTAAAAAACTGCTCATAATATGATTATAGTATAATCACGAGCGGTTGTATATGGCCTTATCGTCTAGTGATGCCCCTATCGTCTAGTGGTTCAGGACATCTCTCTTTCAAGGAGGCAGCGGGGATTCGACTTCCCCTGGGGGTAGGGAGTATTTTGAAAGGAGGTTAATCATAGATTATCAAAAACCCTAGAATAAATTCTTCCTGGGTCGATGCCCGAGCGGTTAATGGGGACGGACTGTAAATTCGTTGACAATATGTCTACGCTGGTTCAAATCCAGCTCGGCCCAAAAATCTAGGACTTCATGAATATGAACTAAATCCTTTTGTATTTCTTCCATAAAATAAAATGTCCGATCTGATCTATACAAATAAAAGATAAAGAAAAAAGGGAGAAATTCTATTTCTAACCCATATCTCTCTCATTCCTTTCTTACAAACAAAAGAGTTTTTCTTATCTTATTGAAGGGTGGTTTATTATACATTTTTAGTGATAAATAAAGTACGACATACTAGGTATATCGCTCTCACTATACCCGCATATAATATGTAGGTATGTAGCATATGATTCGTCTATTTCTTAGAGTAGGGGAGACGAAGCGAATCTTCTTATGTTTCTAGAATAGGTATGCCATACATCCCGCGGGGATTGTAGTTCAATTGGTCAGAGCACCGCCCTGTCAAGGCGGAAGCTGCGGGTTCGAGCCCCGTCAGTCCCGAACTAGGGTTTAATGAATGGATAAATTCATATTTCCTTTTTCCATCAAAAAAAAAGGGGGGAGGGAGCAAGATCAAATACCCATAGCCATAAGGCACCCTTACTTCGCTTTTTTATTTTGCATCTCTCATTAAAGAGGGAGGGGAAGCGTATAGGAATTTTTTTTTCACTACTCCCGATCGATAAAGAAAGACACACATATGATATAGAATACCGGTATTTTACCGGAATCCATACATAAATAGTATTCTTTTTATTTAAGATACCTTTTCCCCATGTTAGTTCTACTGCTTATTTGGATGTCCATGTGACCCATAGAAAGTTGGTCATATAATACATACATACATAATTGTATGTATAACTATAATAAAAAGGAAGGGAAATTGGATAAGATTAAGAAAGAGCATGGGTTAGAGGTATAGAAAAGAAAAAGGAGATAAAGGATTAAAAAAAGAAAAGAGGGAATTCTTAATTCAATCAAAAAAACCATTTTGGTCTTAATATGGATAAAGGGTCTTCCTATGTTATAGTATTCGCCTCTCAACTATGAATTGATTTGATAGATCCAATATTCATAATATTGAATTGATTCAGTATTATCAGACTGCAAGCTCTACCCTTGAATTTAGAGGATACCCCTTTTTCCTCCCCATGGGATTATATCCCGAGTTATTGTGAAAATAAAAAATAAAGAGGTTATGGAAGTCAATATTCTCGCATTTATTGCTACTGCACTGTTCATTCTAATTCCTACTGCTTTTTTACTTATTATTTATGTAAAAACAGTCAGCCAAAATGATTAATTGAAATTCCATTCCAATTAATCATTGAAGAAATGCAAAAGGGATTAAATAAAAAAAAATCCAAGTCTTAAATGAAAGGGTCTGGTTGGAATCTTAAAGTGTGGTAGAAAGAACTACATATAGTTTTTTCTACGACACTTTAGAGTCTTTCTATTATATTATCGGAGTGAAACAAAACTAAAAAAAAGATTAAAGAATAACGTTTGACAAAATGATTAATGCAAAATGATCAATTAAATAAAAGAGTTGATACAACAATTTGATTATTCAATCAATTAGTAGTATCCCTAGAGTCCACTCCTCCCCCATACTACTAGTGAAAGAGAGAATGTAAAGACTACCATTAAAGCAGCCCAAGCGAGACTTACTATATCCATCTAAATTATGTCTCCTATTTCTATGAAGGAATTATTCTACTATTGATCAATAATCATAGTGGAATCAAGGGTACAGAGTCAAAAAGGGATTCTACGCTAACGCTATGGATCAATCAGTTCAAGGAATTTACTCCTAACAAATTCTTATTCTTATAGGAATTCCAGTAGAATTAGAGAGCAGTAAGTATAAATATGATACATAGCCCTTTTACTTAAAAAAGAGTATGGAAATGATGTCCTAAATACTGAATAGAAGAAGCGGGAATAGGAAGATTTTTTATTCCTTTTGTTACTCTATTTTTTTTTATAAGCAAAGGACACCCGAGTATACCATAAAATTATGGACAAATAATTTTTTTTTTGATACCTACGTTACCTATATTTATTTTTGACCTAAACCCTACAGCCCTGCTTTCTATCATTCTATGAAAGAATGAAGATACTTTATCCACAACACAACTCTTAAATTAACTTAGGACCGGCCTAGTTAATCTTATTCTCGCTAGAATAAGCAGTCCTTACTTTAAAGTGTATATAGATAAAATAAGATGTACGATAATGTATGATAATTAGGAAGTCTTGATATTCCATCGTGGAGCCCCTTCTTAAATCTTAAATTGAAAAAAAAAAAGAATGCCCCTTAGGAACCTTTCTTTGGATACCAAGATTTCTGACATCTTATCCTCGTAGTTTTAAATTCTCAAATCGAATAAATATCCCTTCCCCCTATTGGTAACCCTTTTTTTGGCCACTACCGCCAAAGCAAACCCTAGTTTGAGGATAGAACTAGGCTATGGTATGGTCTGGTATGCATTCTAAAAACACAGTATCGGCGGGCCTGGTTACTCTTTTGCCCAAACTTATGCGGAGTACTAATTTCTCGAGTTCGATCAATACTATACTATAAACCTAAGTATTTTTATTGATCAGGCGGCACCCAGATTTGAACTGGGGATAAAGGATTTGCAGTCCCCTGCCTTACCGCTTGGCCATGCCGCCAAAAAATACGAGCGAAAATCGAGAAAAGAGCAAGTATTCATGCACGTTTTCTTACAAAAACCCCTTTTTTTTATTTGGAATAAAATTCCCTTACTTTTTTCCAATCTTTTTAAAAAAATTTATTCCTGCTTTTTTTGATCCTGTTTCTATTATTCTCTTCGATAGATTCTATCTTAAAACGGATACTGCTAATACAATAAAACTTTTTGTTTCTTTCTATTAAGATGGAAAAGGAGAATAAATTGGATTTCTAGTCACAGGCTGCAAAATTCAGAACGAATTGGAACCGTTAAGTAGTGAATGACTCTTAAATAGGTATTATCTCCCCCTTCCTTTTAATGGCATAATAAAATATTATGGCTTTATGCCTAATCTGTGTATAGGTAAACTGCAGGTCCGAACAACATTATTATCCAAAGATCCCCCTTATGTACATATGTCTATGGGGAATCGTGCTTTAATTTTTCAAAGCATTAAATATCTTGAATAAAAAAATAGGGAAATTTGCTCTGATATAGAGTATAACCTGACTATCTTAGCCTATCCAAGTGAAATTACGATAAAAGAAAAGCATGGATATGTGTAGAGGTCGATAAATAGATTTGCATATTACTTAATATTACTTAAAAAAGGGACTTACTTTATTTTGAATTTTACAAAGAAATCCTAAATTTTCTAGCAATTCTACTACTCCGAAATAAAAAAGAACTTTCAAATTATTTTTTGAGATTAAAGTAATTAAAGTAAGCGCGCTATTCTAAATCGAAGTAAAGTCAAACTTTCTAGTGTATTTATTATATTATGGCTTTAATTACATTAAAAAATAATAATAGAAAGGAGATAAAATGAGAAATCTTTGCCATCCAATCTGATTAGAATATCATGAAAGTATAAGTAGCAGAATTTTTTTCTAGGAATGTTTTATCAATTCTTTTTCATTCCATTTGTACCCCCCCTGGAAAAATCGAACTTTCGTCAAAATAGTCTCTATTCATATGTATGAAATACATATATGAAATACGTATGTGGAGTTCCCTAGAATTTCATGTGATTCAGTAAACAGAATATAGATTCCATGATTGCTAGATCAATCCATAGGGATTGATGAAGAGTGAGCTGATAATGGAATTTTTCTTTGATAAACAGGAAACTTAAGATTAAGATGCTCCGGAATGGAAATGAGGGAATGTCCACAATACCCGGATTTAGTCAAATCCAATTCGAGGGATTTTGTAGGTTCATTAATCAAGCCTTGGCAGAAGAACTTGACAAGTTTCCGACAATTAAAGACCCAGATCACGAAATTGCATTTCAATTATTTGCGAAAGGATATCAATTGCTAGAACCCTCGATAAAAGAAAGGGATGCTGTGTATGAATCACTCACCTATTCTTCCGAATTATATGTATCCGCGAGATTAATTTTTGGTTTCGATGTGCAAAAGCAAACCATTTCTATTGGAAACATTCCTATAATGAATTCCTTAGGAACCTTTATTATAAATGGAATATACCGAATTGTGATCAATCAAATATTGCTAAGTCCTGGTATTTACTACCGTTCGGAATTAGACCATAAGGGAATTTCTATCTACACCGGGACTATAATATCAGATTGGGGAGGAAGATCGGAATTAGCAATTGATAAAAAAGAAAGGGTATGGGCTCGCGTGAGTAGAAAACAAAAGATATCTATTCTAGTTTTATCATCAGCTATGGGTTCGAATCTAAGAGAAATTCTGGATAATGTTTCCTACCCTGAAATTTTTTTGTCTTTCCCGAATGCTAAGGAGAAGAAGAGGATTGAGTCAAAAGAAAAAGCTATTTTGGAGTTTTATCAACAATTTGCTTGTGTAGGTGGGGACCTGGTATTTTCGGAGTCCTTATGTGAGGAATTACAAAAGAAATTTTTTCAACAAAAATGTGAATTAGGAAGGATTGGTCGACGAAATATGAATCGGAGACTTAATCTTGATATACCTCAGAACAATACATTTTTGTTACCACGAGATGTATTGGCTGCTACGGATCATTTGATTGGAATGAAATTTGGAACGGGTATACTTGACGATGACGATATGAATCACTTGAAAAATAAACGTATTCGTTCGGTTGCGGATCTGTTACAAGATCAATTCGGACTGGCTCTTGGTCGTTTACAACATGCAGTTCAAAAAACTATTCGTAGAGTATTCATACGTCAATCGAAACCGACTCCCCAAACTTTGGTAACTCCAACTTCAACTTCGATTTTATTAATAACTACTTATGAGACCTTTTTTGGTACATATCCGTTATCTCAAGTTTTTGATCAAACGAATCCATTGACACAAACTGTTCATGGGCGAAAAGTGAGTTGTTTAGGTCCTGGAGGGTTGACCGGGAGAACTGCAAGTTTTCGGAGCCGAGATATTCATCCGAGTCACTATGGGCGTATTTGTCCAATTGACACGTCCGAAGGAATCAATGTTGGACTTACTGGATCCTTAGCAATTCATGCGAGAATTGATCACTTGTGGGGATCCATAGAGAGTCCGTTTTATGAAATATCTGCCGAGAAAGAAAAAAAAAAAAAAGCGAGACAGGTGGTTTATCTATCACCAAATAGAGATGAATATTATATGATAGCAGCAGGAAATTCTTTGTCCTTGAATCAAGGTATTCAGGAAGAGCAGGTTGTTCCAGCTAGATACCGTCAAGAATTCCTGACTATTGCATGGGAACAGATTCATGTTAGGAGTATTTTTCCTTTCCAATATTTTTCTATTGGAGGTTCTCTCATTCCTTTTATTGAGCACAATGATGCGAATCGGGCTTTAATGAGTTCTAATATGCAGCGCCAAGCAGTTCCCCTTTCTCGGTCCGAGAAGTGCATTGTTGGAACTGGATTGGAACGCCAAACAGCTCTAGATTCCCGGGTTTCCATTATAGCCGAACGCGAGGGAAAGATCGTTTCTACTGATAGTCATAAGATCCTTTTATCAAGTAGTGGGAAGACTATAAGTATTCCTTTAGTTAACCACCGTCGCTCTAACAAAAATACTTGTATGCACCAAAAACCCCGGGTTCCGCAGGGTAAATCCATTAAAAAAGGACAAATTTTAGCAGAGGGAGCTGCTACAGTTGGGGGGGAACTTGCTTTAGGAAAAAACGTATTAGTAGCTTATATGCCCTGGGAAGGTTACAATTTTGAAGACGCAGTACTAATTAGCGAACGTTTGGTATATGAGGATATTTATACCTCTTTTCACATCCGGAAATATGAAATTCAGACGGATACGACAAGCCAAGGCTCCGCTGAAAAAATCACTAAAGAAATACCACATCTAGAAGAACATTTACTCCGCAATTTGGACAGAAATGGAGTTGTTAGGTTGGGATCCTGGGTAGAAACCGGTGATATTTTAGTAGGTAAATTAACGCCTCAGATAGCGAGTGAATCGTCGTATATCGCGGAAGCTGGATTATTACGGGCCATATTTGGCCTTGAGGTATCCACTTCAAAAGAAACTTCTCTCAAATTACCTATAGGTGGAAGAGGGCGCGTTATCGACGTGAAATGGATCCAGAGGGACCCCCTCGACATAACGGTTCGTGTATATATTTTACAGAAACGTGAAATCAAAGTTGGGGATAAAGTAGCCGGAAGACATGGGAATAAGGGGATCATTTCCAAAATTTTGCCTAGGCAAGATATGCCCTATTTGCAAGATGGAACACCTGTTGATATGGTCTTCAATCCCTTAGGAGTACCCTCCCGAATGAATGTGGGACAAATATTTGAAAGCTCGCTCGGATTAGCGGGGGATCTGCTAAAGAAACATTATAGAATAGCACCCTTTGATGAGAGATATGAGCAAGAGGCTTCAAGAAAACTTGTGTTTTCAGAATTATATGAAGCCAGTAAAGAAACAAAAAATCCATGGGTATTTGAACCCGAGTACCCGGGAAAAAGCAGAATATTTGATGGAAGAACAGGAGACCCCTTCGAACAACCTGTTCTAATAGGGAAGTCCTATATCTTAAAATTAATTCATCAAGTTGATGAGAAAATTCATGGGCGTTCTACTGGGCCCTATTCACTTGTTACACAACAACCCGTTAGAGGAAGGGCCAAGCAAGGGGGACAACGAGTAGGAGAAATGGAAGTTTGGGCTTTAGAAGGATTTGGTGTTGCTCATATTTTACAAGAGATACTTACTTATAAATCTGACCATCTTATAGCTCGCCAAGAAATACTTAATGCTACGATCTGGGGAAAACGAATACCTAATCACGAGGATCCTCCAGAATCTTTTCGAGTGCTCGTTCGAGAACTACGATCTTTGGCTCTAGAACTGAATCATTTCCTTGTATCTGAGAAGAACTTCCAGGTTAATAGGGAGGAAGTTTGATTTGATCGGAATAAATATAAATTCTTTTCTTATTTCTATTTTATGATTGACCAATATAAACATCAACAACTTCAAATTGGACTCGTTTCCCCTCAACAAATAAAGGCTTGGGCTAACAAAAACCTACCTAATGGAGAAGTCGTTGGCGAAGTCACAAGGCCCTCTACTTTTCATTATAAAACCGATAAACCAGAAAAAGATGGATTGTTTTGCGAAAGAATCTTTGGACCCATAAAAAGCGGAATTTGCGCTTGTGGCAATTCTCGAGCGAGCGGAGCTGAAAACGAAGACGAGAGATTTTGCCAAAAGTGCGGGGTAGAATTTGTGGATTCTCGGATACGAAGATATCAAATGGGATACATCAAACTCGCATGTCCCGTGACTCATGTGTGGTATTTGAAAGGTCTTCCTAGTTATATCGCGAATCTTTTAGATAAACCTCTTAAGAAGTTGGAGGGCCTAGTATACGGTGATTTCTCTTTTGCTAGGCCCAGCACTAAAAAACCTACTTTTTTACGATTACGAGGTTTATTCGAAGAGGAAATTTCATCTTGTAATCACAGCATTTCTCCCTTTTTTTCTACCCCAGGCTTTGCAACATTTAGAAATCGGGAAATTGCGACAGGAGCAGGTGCTATTAGAGAACAATTAGCAGATTTGGATTTGCGAATTATTATAGAGAATTCCTTAGTCGAATGGAAGGAATTAGAAGACGAGGGGTATAGTGGAGATGAATGGGAAGATAGAAAAAGACGAATAAGAAAAGTTTTTTTGATTAGACGCATGCAATTGGCGAAACATTTTATTCAAACAAATGTGGAACCAGAATGGATGGTTTTGTGCTTATTACCGGTTCTTCCTCCCGAATTGAGACCCATTGTTTATAGGTCTGGAGATAAAGTAGTGACTTCGGACATTAATGAACTTTATAAGAGAGTTATCCGTCGGAACAACAACCTTGCCTATCTATTAAAAAGAAGTGAATTAGCGCCTGCAGATTTAGTAATGTGCCAGGAAAAATTGGTACAAGAAGCCGTGGATACACTTCTTGATAGTGGGTCCCGCGGGCAACCGATAAGGGATGGTCACAATAAAGTATACAAATCACTTTCAGATGTAATTGAAGGTAAAGAGGGAAGGTTTCGCGAGACTCTGCTTGGGAAACGGGTCGATTACTCGGGGCGTTCTGTCATTGTTGTGGGTCCTTCGCTTTCATTACATCAATGTGGATTACCTCTAGAGATAGCAATAAAGCTTTTTCAGCTATTTGTAATTCGCGATTTAATCACGAAACGCGCTACTTCTAATGTCAGGATTGCTAAAAGGAAAATTTGGGAAAAGGAACCCATTGTATGGGAAATACTTCAAGAAGTTATGCGGGGACATCCTGTACTATTAAATAGAGCACCTACCCTGCATAGATTAGGCATCCAGGCCTTTCAACCCACTTTAGTAGAGGGGCGTACTATTTCTTTACACCCATTAGTGTGTAAGGGTTTCAATGCGGACTTTGATGGGGATCAAATGGCTGTTCATCTACCTTTATCCTTGGAAGCTCAGGCGGAAGCCCGTTTACTTATGTTTTCTCATATGAATCTCTTATCCCCCGCTATTGGGGATCCTATTTGCGTACCAACCCAAGACATGCTTATCGGGCTTTATGTATTAACGATTGGAAACCGTCGAGGTATTTGTGCAAATAGATATAATAGTTGCGAAAACTATCCAAATCAAAAAGTAAATTACAATAATAATAATTCTAATTATACGAAAGATAAAGAACCCCACTTTTCTAGTTCTTATGATGCACTGGGAGCTTATAGACAGAAACTAATCAGTTTAGACAGTCCCTTGTGGCTACGATGGAAACTGGATCAACGCGTCATTGGGTCAAGAGAAGTTCCAATTGAAGTTCAATATGAATCTTTGGGGACTTATCATGAGATTTATGCCCACTATCTAATAGTGGGAAATAGAAAAAAAGAAATTCGTTCTATATACATTCGAACCACTCTTGGTCATATTTCTTTTTATAGAGAAATAGAGGAAGCCATACAAGGATTTAGTCAGGCCTATTCATACATTATCTAAATAAGGAAGTTACATTCGGCGATGCCCCTCCCCTTTTGGTTTGGGGGGCATTCCGATTTCCGTAGTATCATCATTTTTGCCACGCGAATCCAGATTGAGATTAAGGAAGTGAAGTTAATTAAATTTTCGAATCACTGACTCAGGCCCATTGTCGAATCCTACTCAGCAATTGTCGAATACTACTCAGCCAAAAAGGGGGTACTTATGTATGGCGGAACGGGCCAATCTGGTCTTTCATAATAAAGAGATAGACGGAACTGGTATGAAACGACTTATTAGCAGATTAATAGATCATTTCGGAATGGGATATACATCCCATATACTGGATCAACTAAAGACTCTGGGCTTCCATCAAGCCACTACTACATCGATTTCGTTAGGAATCGAGGATCTTTTAACAATACCCTCTAAGGGATGGTTAGTCCAAGACGCAGAGCAACAAAGTTTTCTTTTGGAGAAACACTATTATTATGGGGCTATACACGCGGTAGAAAAATTACGCCAATCCGTTGAGATATGGTATGCGACAAGTGAATATTTGAAACAAGAAATGAATTCTAATTTTCGGATAACGGATCCTTCTAATCCAGTCTATCTAATGTCTTTTTCAGGAGCCAGAGGAAATGCATCTCAGGTACACCAATTAGTAGGTATGAGAGGATTAATGGCAGACCCTCAAGGACAAATGATTGATTTACCTATTCAAAGCAATTTACGCGAGGGGCTTTCTTTGACAGAATATATAATTTCCTGCTATGGAGCCCGCAAAGGGGTTGTAGATACTGCTGTACGAACAGCAGATGCTGGATATCTTACACGTAGACTTGTTGAAGTAGTTCAACACATTCTTGTGCGTAGAAGAGATTGTGGTACTATTCGAGGTATTTCTGTGAGTCCTCAAAATGGGATGACGGAAAAACTTTTTGCCCAAATACTAATTGGTCGTGTATTAGCAGACGATATATATATCGGTTCACGATGCATTGCCGCTCGAAATCAAGATATCGGAATTGGATTAGTGAATAGATTCATAACTGCCTTTCGAGCACAACCATTTCGAGCACAACCAATATATATTAGAACCCCCTTTACCTGCCGAAGCACTTCGTGGATCTGTCAATTATGTTATGGCCGGAGTCCTACTCATAGTGATCTCGTAGAATTGGGAGAAGCTGTAGGTATTATTGCGGGTCAATCAATTGGGGAGCCCGGGACTCAACTAACATTAAGAACTTTTCATACTGGCGGAGTATTCACAGGGGGTACTGCCGACCTTGTACGATCCCCTTCGAATGGAAAAATCCAATTCACTGAAAATTTGGTTCACCCCACACGTACTCGCCATGGACAGCCTGCTTTTCTATGTTATATAGACTTGCATGTAACTATTCAGAGTCAGGATATTCTATATAGTGTTAGTATTCCCTCAAAAAGCTTGATTCTAGTGCAAAATGATCAATATGTAAAATCCGAACAAGTAATTGCGGAGATTCGTGCCGGAACGTCCACTTTACATTTTAAAGAAAGGGTACAAAAGCATATTTATTCCGAATCAGACGGCGAAATGCACTGGAGTACTGATGTTTACCATGCGCCCGAATATCAATATGGTAATCTTCGTCGATTACCAAAAACAAGCCATTTATGGATATTGTCAGTAAGTATATGCGGATCCAGTATAGCGTCTTTTTCACTCCACAAAGATCAAGATCAAATGAATACTTATGGTAAAAAAGATAGGGAAATTTTTGATTATTCAAGGTCGGGTCGAATCATGGCCAACGGCCATTGGAATTTGATCTATCCTTCTATTTTTCAAGATAATTCGGATTTGTTGGCAAAAAAGCGAAGAAATAGGTTCGTCATTCCATTACAATACCATCAAGAACAAGAGAAAGAACTAATATCCTGTTTGGGGATTTCGATTGAAATACCCTTTATGGGTGTTTTACGTAGAAATACTATTTTTGCTTATTTTGACGATCCACAATACAGAAAAGATAAAAAGGGTTCGGGAATTGTTAAATTTAGATATAGGACCCTAGAGGAAGAATATAGGACTCGAGAGGAAGACTTAGAAGACGAATATGAGACCCTAGAAGACGAATATAGGACCCGAGAGGGCGAATACGAATATGAAACCCTAGAAGACGAATATGGGAGCCCAGAGAACGAATATGGGAACCCAGAGAACGAATATAGGACTTTAGAGAAAGACTCAGAAGACGAATATGGAAGCCCAGAGAGCAAATATAGGACCCGAGAGGGCAAATATGGAACTCTAGAGGAAGACTCAGAAGACGAATATGGGAACCCCGGGGAAAGCTCAGAGGACAAATATGGGACTTTAGAGGAAGACTTAGAAGAAGACTCCGAGGACGAATACGATAGTACAGAGGAAGATTCTATCTTAAAAAAAGAGGGTTTGATTGAGCATCGAGGAACAAAAGAATTTAGTCTAAAATACCAAAAAGAAGTGGATCGGTTTTTTTTCATTCTTCAAGAACTGCATATCTTGCCAAGATCTTCATACCTAAAGGTACTTGACAATAGTATTATTGGAGTGAATACACAACTTACAAAAAATACAAGAAGTCGACTAGGCGGACTGGTCCGAGTGAGGAGAAAAAAAAGCCATACAGAACTCAAAATATTTTCCGGAGATATCCATTTTCCTGAAGAGGCAGATAAGGTATTAGGTGGCTGTTTGATACCACCGGAAAAAAAAAATATATATTATAAGGAATCAAAAAAAAGGAAAAATTGGGTCTATGTTCAACGAAAAAAAATTATCAAGAGCAAGGAAAAGTATTTTGTTTTTGTTCGCCCTGCAGTCGCATATGAAATGGACGAAGGGAGAAATTTAGCAACACTTTTCCCACAGGATCTCTTGCAAGAAGAAGATAATCTCCAACTTCGACTTGTCAATTTTATTTCTCATGAAAATAGCAAGTTAACTCAAAGAATTTATCACACAAATAGTCAATTTGTTAGAACTTGCTTAGTAGTGAATTGGGAACAAGAAGAAAAAGAGAAAGCTGGTGCCTCCCTTGTTGAGGTAAGAGCAAATGACCTTATTCGGGATTTCCTAAGAATTGAGTTAGTCAAGTCCACTATTTCATATACACGAAAAAGGTATGATAGGACAAGTGCAGGACCCATTCCCCATAATAGGTTAAATCGCACCAATATCAATTCCTTTTATTCCAAGACGAAGATTGAATCACTTAGCCAACATCAAGAAGCTATTGGCACACTGTTGAATCGAAATAAAGAATACCAACCTTTGATGATTTTGTCGGCATCCAGCTGTTCTCGAATTGGTTTATTCAAGAATTTAAAAGATCCTAATGCGATAAAAGAATTGAATCCTAGAATTCCTATTCAAGAAATTTTTGGACCCTTAGGCGTTATTGTACCTAGTATATCGAATTTTTATTCATCTTACTATTTACTAACGTATAATAAGATCCTGTTAAAAAAATATTTGTTCCTTGCCAATTTGAAACAAACCTTCCGAGTACTTCAAGGACTAAAATACTCTTTAATAGATGAAAATCAAAGGATTTCAAATTTCGATAGTAACATAATGTTGGATCCATTACTTTTGAATTGTCACTTTGTCCATCATGATTCTTGGGAAGAGACATCAGCAATAATTCACCTTGGACAATTTATTTTTGAAAATGTATGTCTATTTAAATCGCACATAAAAAAATCTGGTCAAATTTTCATTGTTAATATGGATTCCTTTGTTATAAGAGCAGCTAAACCTTATTTGGCCACTACAGGAGCAACTGTTAATGGTCATTATGGAGAAATCCTTTACAAGGGGGATAGGTTAGTTACGTTTATATATGAAAAATCGAGATCTAGTGACATAACGCAAGGTCTTCCAAAAGTGGAACAAATCTTTGAAGCGCGTTCAATTGATTCATTATCCCCGAATCTCGAAAGGAGAATTGAGGATTGGAATGAGCGTATACCAAGAATTCTTGGGGTCCCCTGGGGATTCTTGATTGGAGCTGAGCTAACCATAGCCCAAAGTCGTATCTCTTTGGTTAATAAAATCCAAAAGGTTTATCGATCCCAAGGGGTACAAATTCATAATAGACATATAGAGATTATTATACGCCAAGTAACATCAAAAGTGCGGGTTTCCGAAGATGGAATGTCTAATGTTTTTTCACCTGGGGAATTAATCGGACTATTGCGAGCGGAACGAGCAGGGCGCGCTTTGGATGAATCGATCTATTATCGGGCAATCTTATTGGGAATAACAAGGGCTTCCCTGAATACCCAAAGTTTCATATCTGAAGCAAGTTTTCAAGAAACTGCTCGAGTTTTAGCAAAAGCTGCCCTACGAGGTCGCATTGATTGGTTGAAAGGGTTGAAAGAAAACGTAGTTCTGGGGGGGATTATACCTGTTGGTACCGGATTCCTAAAATTTGTGCATCGTTCCCCACAAGACAAGAACCTTTATTTCGAAATTCAAAAACAAAATCTATTCGCGTCGGAAATGAGAGATTTTTTGTTTCTCCATACAGAATTAGTTTCTTCAGATTCTGACGTAACAAAGAATTTCTATGAGACACCAGAATCCCCATTTACCCCCATTTATACGATTTAAGGATACATAAAGCAGATTTTTTTACTTTACTAGACTTTTGAACTTAGAACACTAAGAGGTCAAATTTTATATTTTTTTTAATTTAAAAATAAGTAAAAGAAGTCGATTAATACATTTCAGGTTATGTTTATACAATGTATCAATGGCCAACTCTCAGTAGAAGGGAAGGTTACTTCGGAACAATTATTATTTATTTCAAGCTATTTCGGATCTTTCTTAATCTTCAAAAAGAATAAAATTCCGTAATGGAATGGTAGGATGAAAAAAAAAAGAAAAAATCAAAAGGAAGTGTGGAAAAAATGACAAGAAGATATTGGAACATCAATTTGAAAGAGATGATAGAAGCAGGAGTTCATTTTGGTCATGGTATTAAGAAATGGAATCCTAAAATGGCCCCTTACATTTCGGCAAAGCGTAAAGGTACTCATATTATAAATCTCGCTAGAACGGCTCGTTTTTTATCAGAAGGTTGTGATTTAGTTTTTGATGCAGCAAGTCAGGGAAAAAGTTTCTTAATTGTTGGCACAAAAAAAAGAGCAACGGATTTAGTAGCATCAGCTGCAATAAGGGCTCGTTGTCATTATGTTAATAAAAAGTGGTTCAGTGGTATGTTAACTAATTGGTCGATTACGAAAACTAGACTTTCTCAATTTAGAGATTTAAGAGCAGAAGAAAAAATGGGAAAATTCCAACATCTCCCAAAAAGAGATGTGGCAATCTTGAAGAGAAAATTATCCACCTTGCAAAGATATCTCGGCGGGATCAAATATATGACGAGATTGCCAGACATTGTGATCGTCCTTGATCAGCAAAAAGAGTATATAGCTCTTCGAGAATGTGCCATTTTGGGGATTCCTACTATTTCTTTAGTCGATACAAATTGCGACCCGGATCTCGCGAATATATCGATTCCAGCCAACGATGACACTATGACTTCAATTCGATTGATTCTTAACAAATTAGTATTTGCTATTTGTGAGGGCCGTTCTCTTTATATAAGAAATCATTGATTAAGAAGAATAGTGAATTCTTGGTCAACTGCGTAGATTTATGGAATCACTTACTATTCTTTTTTGTTTTGCATAGAAAAAAGAAGGGGAATATTGATATATATTAGAGGGTATTGATATATATTATGATCTGATGTGCTTTCTTGGTATCCTAAATATAAGATTAATACTTCAAGTTGCTGAGTTGAGAAAGAGATGGTTGAATCAAAAGAATTCCTTTTTTGAAGTTCAATTTTTATCAGAGGACAATATGAATATTATACCTTGTTCCATTAAAACACTCAAGGGGTTATACGATATATCGGGTGTAGAAGTAGGGCAACACTTCTATTGGCAAATAGGGGGTTTCCAAATTCATGCCCAAGTACTCATCACTTCTTGGGTCGTAATTACTATCTTGTTAGGTTCAGTTGTCATAGCTGTTCGGAATCCACAAACCATCCCGACCGACGGTCAGAATTTCTTTGAATATGTCCTTGAGTTTATTCGAGACTTGAGCAAAACTCAGATTGGAGAAGAATATGGCCCCTGGGTTCCCTTTATTGGAACTATGTTCCTTTTTATTTTTGTTTCGAATTGGTCGGGTGCTCTTTTACCTTGGAAAATTATAGAGTTACCCCATGGGGAATTAGCAGCGCCCACGAATGATATAAATACTACTGTTGCTTTAGCTTTACTCACGTCAGCAGCATATTTTTATGCGGGTCTTAGCAAAAAAGGATTGAGCTATTTCGAGAAATATATTAAACCAACCCCAATCCTTTTACCAATTAACATCCTAGAGGATTTCACAAAACCATTATCGCTTAGCTTTAGACTTTTCGGGAATATATTAGCAGATGAATTAGTCGTTGTTGTTCTTGTTTCTTTAGTCCCCTTAGTAGTCCCTATACCTGTCATGTTTCTTGGATTATTTACAAGCGGTATTCAAGCTCTTATTTTTGCAACATTAGCCGCAGCCTATATAGGCGAATCCATGGAGGGGCATCATTGAATTGACTAGTTTTGGAAATAGTATTTTTGTTTTTTCAGCTTAGCTCAATTCATGTATGGTTCCAGATAATGCACTTGGTTGCAAAAAAAATAGAATAGTTAGAAATGCGTATGAATATACAACCTAGAGTTGTAGGAGAGAAAATAGACTATATTATGGAATTGTCAAAGTATAGATGCAGTAAGGAGGGAGGGTGGAGTCAGACTAGATCTATACTATATATCCTTAATGTCTAGAAATGGGGTGGAGTCATCTTTTGTGCGGTTTTCAGCGTTAAGCAATTATTTGAGAATCCGATTCAATAGAAAAATACGCAAACAAAATAGAAGAAAAAGATGTATATAGGGTATTATATATTCCTAGGTTAGATTCATTATCTAATCCGAGATATGGAATTCCCTTCTATGTAGTTTGAACAATTGAAATTATAATTTCAATTTGTACTTTTTTAGTTACTTCTACCCAATAGAGATAGAGCTTATGAAGTATACTTCTCCCCAATAGAGCTTAGAAGTAAGAATTTCTTGGTTGATTGTATCCTTAACCATTTTTTTTTTGACACGAGGAACTCACCATGAATCCACTAATTGCTGCTGCTTCTGTTATTGCTGCTGGATTGGCCGTAGGGCTTGCTTCTATTGGGCCTGGAGTTGGTCAAGGTACTGCTGCAGGACAAGCTGTAGAAGGTATTGCGAGACAGCCAGAAGCAGAAGGTAAAATACGAGGTACTTTATTGCTTAGTCTAGCTTTTATGGAAGCTTTAACAATTTATGGACTAGTTGTGGCACTAGCGCTTTTATTTGCGAACCCTTTTGTTTAATCCTAACAAATAAAATAAGCTCTTTCGATTAGATACTTTTTTCTTTTTTTAGTTAAATGGGTATTTGCTTCCGCAATTCCAATTATATCAATACTTTATTTTATTTACTCCTATTTATTACTGCTGGAATTAGCTATTTATCGGGACAGACAATATCCCACCCCAGGAAGGGCTGAGTTGAGTATGATTAATTTAGAAGATATGCTCGCCTTCTTCCTTCCCGTCCTTCGTTTAGGAAAGTGGAAAGTTTTTTTCATTTTATTTTAGGAATTTTGGGAACAGAACATTTCAACAAAGGAGGTCTTTCACAGGTCAAAGAAGACCTAAGAATTAATCTAAAAGAAATTACTAGATTGAATCTATTTGCATTAAAAAAA